AGTGCACAACAAGCAAAAAGTGCAAGGCAAAGTCAGCAAATGCAAACCAACAAAACAAAACAGTCAAACACAAGACAAAAGTGGCAACACGCAAAATGCAATCAAAAATGCAGTCAAAACACTTACAATGCAAAAAAATGCAAAAAAATGTGCAAACAACAAACATGCAGATATGTCACTACAAAACAAAAAAAGTGCACAATGTGCACACCCAAACAAAACAAACACAAAAAAAAATGTGTCACCCTCAAACGAAACTAAAAAGAAGAGTGCAAAGCATGCAAAAAGTGGCAATCGGAAATCAACCTGTGCAGCTTGCAAAATGTGCACAAAAAAAAAAAAGAAAAAGTGCAAAAAACAAATGCAACATTGCACCAACCCAAACAAGTGCACAGCACAAAATATGTGCAAGTGCAAAAAAAAAAAACAAAGAATGCCAAAAAAATTGCCAAGGTGCAACTGCATGCAAAAACGAACAAATTCAGCAAACATATGCACAGAAACACAAAAAAACATGTCAAAACCAAAAATGTGCAATGCAGAAAGAACATGCCAAAACAAATGCAAGGCAATCAGACACCAAGGCACATGCAAATCAACAAGCAAGCAACATGTGCAAACACCACAAGAATGCACGTGCAAACAAGCACAAACAAAGAAGCAAAAACACAAAGTGGTCACTCTGCATGTGCAGCAAAAAATGTGCAAATGCACGTTCACACAACAAACCAAATAAAAACAACTGCAGTACGTGCAAAAAAAAACAACATGCAAAAGTGCAAAAAACACAAAGAAAGAAAGGCAAACAAGAATTCAAAAAGATAAAAAAGCAGTGTGCAAACACTACAAACAAACACAAAGTGCAATGCACAATTGCAAAACAACACCGCAAACAAACAATGAAATGGCAAAGAAGTGCAAATAACGTGCAAAACCGCCCCCTACGGTACCCTATCCATATCGGTACTTCACCCATCCCACCCTTGTTGTTGCTGGATGCTACCCCCCTCGTTTATCTTAATATAAATGTTCCTATTACTCTTTATACCTCTATTCCTATTACTACCTCTATCACCCTTCTATCACTATTTATATCACTATCTCTACCTCTTTCACTAGTTCTATCACTGTCACTACTTCTATCACTTTCACTATCCCTATCACCCTTCATATCTCTATCTCTATCACTATCTCTTAACCTCTCTTATTTAGTCTCTCTTACCATTTCTTACTCTTCCCCTAGCTTACTCTATACCGGAGTCGAACCGGTGTTGTTAGATTGAAAGGCTAAAGTTCTCGACCGTTGAACTAATAGAGCTGTCTTGTCGCCGTTACAGTTTAAACTACTGCCCCCCATACCTCAATATACCCCCCCCTACTAACATACCTGATATCTCACCTTGCTCTTTACCCTCTCTTTTAACAAATCGTCCCTCACCATTACCTATCTCCTCTGCCTGATTTCTTCTAAATGGATTTCTTTCTCTTAAAAGGTTAAGAAAAAAAATCATAAAAATAAACAATTTTTTCACTGATATATACTAGAAAGGAAGGTTCGAGATAGTTGGATCGCAGATTAGGTGAACCCCCTATATACATAATAGAGCAAGCCCAGGATTTGAACCTAGTACAACTGATCATGAGCCAGTCATGTTAACCTTTACACTAACTTGCATTTGGCCTATTTATACACCCCCCATTTCTTCTTTTAAGAAAAACATTTCTAAGAAATCCATACCTACCTCGTGCTGGAGAAGGTATTTTTATAGCTTCACCACCCTTTTAAGTTAATTACTTAGGACTCTCTTACTTTTATTTCATAACTTATCTTACATATATACACCCCCTCATGCTCTTCTCCGTACCTATAACCTCCTACCCCCTCACCCCCCCCCCCCCCAACACTCAAGCATCTTGCCTGCCTACTCGCATTTATCCTAGTAGGCTCGCTAGCAGGCCTGCATGACATGACATTTTAGTTATAAAGATAATCTATAGAATTTAGATAAGGAAGATATCTCATGAGTGGCGATTCACTCTTCTATCTATTTTTTATATCCCTTATTACTATTCCCTATTACCTCTTATAGTCTTATTATCCCTTTATTCCTTTATCTTTATAGCTATATTACTATATACTATACGTAAATGGCTATACATCTCATCTCAATGAGTATGTCGACTATTATTCTATATAGTATAGTATTTACTATGCGAATATAGCTTATATATTATATACTACTGAAGTCTAAGTAATGATAACGTTAAATGATCCATACTTATCATAGAGATGCATGCTACTAGCTTCAGGACTTGTTAGTGGTACACGCTCTTATCATTGCCCTATATTTGACCGAGTAGGATTATGATCGTACTATCTATGCTCTTGCTTTCTTTTTCTCCCCCCATTTCTTTTATTTATAAATCCATTTATCTTACCCCTCCTACACATTCTATACATCGACTTATACACAGATATTGAATAATACAGCCCTGATTGGCCTATGAGTTGTGATAACGGTTTTAGTCATCGAATCTCATTATGTGGCTACCTTTTAAGGTTACATTATTTATTATTTTATCAAAGTTGCCATCTCCTTGGAATTTACACCTAACATATCAAGGTTTTATAGTTTATCTGCTTAACATGGTTCTTATTCTTATTCTGATTCTCATTCTCATCCTTATCCTGATTCCGATCCCTGCCGGTTTATTTCTCTTACCCTTACACACATATTCGCATAGTGTTCTTACTCTTACTTTCCGCAAAAGGGGGATATCTAATAGATTAGACTTGAGCAAGAGACATGAAGATAATCTAGTACTATATTAGGATAAAGACCTAGAGCTATTATTAGGACAAGTAGAGGTATTAGTACATTAAATTCTAGCCTTGTAAGATCTATAACAGGATTAAGATAACGGGATCATGATCCGAAACATATCCTGTTATAAAGGTAGATGGAATAACAAGCACTTAGAACAATGGAAGTGCTGGCTAGTATCGTTATTATTGGATAGGTCTGAAATGCACCCGCTAGGCTTATAAATTCCCCTGTCCAATTTCCTGTCAGCGGTGTCGCCATATTACCTAGTGTGAATATTAGGAAAAAAATAGAGAAGAGAGGCATATAAGTGGCAAGACCTCGATAATATCGGATCGTACGATCGTGATACCTATCATAAATTACACCACCTACAAGAATGAATAGCGCAGGACTTACAGCCCCATGACTGATGGAAAGTAGAACACCACCCTCTACTCCTGTTAGAGTATTGCTATAAAGACCTAGACACACAATCCCTATATGATTAATTGAAGAATAAGCTACCAGCTGCTTAAAATCTGTCTGTCTTAGACAAATAAATGCTGTATAAATAATCGATATTAGGCTTATTACTAGTACTAGACTTTGAAAATAGTGTGTCTGCTCAGGTATTAGCTGAATCAGAATTCTTATGTGTGCATATGTTGCAAGCTTTAGCACTAGCCCTGCTAGTACTACTGACACAGCACAATTAGCTTCAGCATGAGCTGTCTTCAGCCATAGATGAAAAGGAACTAGTGGCGTTTTTACCGCCAGTCCTATGAAAATCCCTAGTCATATTAGAGGATGATAATCAGGACTCATTAGACTCAGTACTGCTATGTTCGTCGTATTTGTCATCGTGTACATATTTAGAAATGATAGAAGCATGGGTAGACTCCCAAATAGTGTATATAGATGAACTAGAACAAGATATCCCAAAAATATATTCTTGCCCCTTTCCCGAACCGTACGTGAACCTTTCAATTCATACGGCTCTCCATTCTTAACATTATCTTGCTCATGTAGCTTCATATGACATGATCGGCATAGTGGAACTTGGTTTCTATTAGCTTGGATTATTATTTTATCAAAATGAAAGACCTTAGGATTAAGATCCTTTATAAACTTTATGTGATGTATTTCGACTCTATAGTTGGACTGACAATGGCTACATACTAGCTCTTCTAGTGAAGCTATATTTATCTTATCCGCGTATAGAGTTGAAATCTCTGGCTTAGCTGTCTTCTTAAATCCTAGAACATGGGTCGAGTCTTCTGGTTTTACAAAAGTTTGTCCTGACACAGGATCTGTTAGGCTGGATCCATACTTTTTATAGACCTTAGCTTGACTATCGAGGCTGTATTTAGCTGCAAGGAGCTTTGCACACGAACTCTTTAGTACGAATTGCAGTAGTGAGACTAGATCATTGTAGTTTAGCGCAAAAGAATAATAATTAGTGAACCCTCTGTAGACCGAGTTATACAGTACTAGAATTTGTCTATGGTTTAGAGGTATTCATAGATACCGAGGATTAGGTTGGCCATTCTTGATAAAACTTGTTTGGCGAAGTTTGGATCTAATCCTGTCAAGAGATACAGTTAGGTTAAGAGGTAGTATAAGTCTCTGTTTGTAAAACCCTCCTTTCGAATGGAACTTTTGATGAGAACTGCGTTGGATATTGGTTCCAAGAAATACTGCCGTTTCGGTTATTATATTAGTGATTTTTGTCCTATCTTGATTTATTGTTAGATCTAGATGGTTGCAAAAGGTCGTAATATGGTTTATTATCTCTTGGGCTTCGGCCTTACTTCCTCTGATCCCCACTACTCAAACGTCAGCATATCTTACATAGTTAAGGCGTCGGTACAGGGGATCCGAGTAGTCAGTGTAAGGAATGTTTTGTAGTTCCTTAAATCTTTCTTGGATCTGTTTAAGATCTCCTGTTATTTCTGCCTTCCTCATAATATGTGACATTCGTTGATATTCCTTGTTCACTCTCGGTCTAGTACCTTTATCAAATTTATCCTTAATTTTTTGTATCTCTACATCTAGCTGGTGTAGATAAATGTTGCTAAGAATTGGGCTAATAATTGATCCTTGTGGCGTTCCTACAATGTTTCCCTCATATCGTGCAAACTCAAAATAACCACATCTAAGGCTCTTTCAAATTAGCTTGGTGAATTGTTTATCTATAATTTTACTTTCGATTAGGCTCATAAGTCTCTGATGATCGATTGAGTCGAAGCATTTGCTTATATCACCCTCCATTATTCATGAAGCACTCTTAAAATTCTGCTTAATTGCTTCTAGAGCCGTATGACACCCTCGGTTAGGCCTAAATCCGTGACTACTCTCGAGAAAAGTGGGTTCGTAAATAGCGTTAAGAATGATCCTTATCGCTTCTTGTACGATCCTGTCCCGAAAATATGCAATCGTTAGAGGTCTTGCACCTCCCTTAGCTTGGGAAATCTGAATCCTTCTACCTGGTGTAAATTTAAATGTTTCGGATCTGAGTTCCTGACTCAGCTCTAGGATAAATTCGTTATCTATCCTTTCGTTTACAATACCTGGTGTTATATTACCCGGTCTACTTTTGATTTTATTATAAGCTATTATTAGAAATCCCTCTGAGCAAAGCATTTTATAAAGCTTTCTGTCTACCACCTTATCCGGCATCTCTGAACAGTGTTGAGCAAGACTATCAATAGCATTGGCTACATTATTCGTACCTCCTGTACTGTAGCTCCTGCTATCTGATACGTTAAAAACTGTCGGTCTTCCCTTTGTTCTCGCATTACCGAGACTGTATCCTATAGATGTTACCCTTAGGTTAGGTACTACCCCGACTCTGTGACCATAGGTCTTACAACCCTTAGGCCATCCCATAGTTGTGACATTTGTCGACTTACTCCCCTTAGGTCATCAACTCATCCCCTTTATTCACTTTACTAGTGAACGTGCAAAAATAATCACCCATGTTATTCCTATCCCTCAAATTACATGTATTTTGAACAGCCCATCAAAGCAAAACTGCCCCCCTATCTGAAAGGGCACCGGAAATTTGATTTCAAACAGTATAGTCTTGACCATAGAGAGAACACGTTGCGCGAAAGCTATCGTTAGCTTATTTAAATACTTCAGCGCTTCTAGCGAAGATGCTTTGTTCAGCCTTCGGTTTTCCCTTAGACCTGACTCCGATCGTGTCGTAATGTGGTGAAAATTACGGTTTGTTATACAAACATGACAAATGCACCTGCAATGGCGCACAAATAGTAGATACGCTGCACTAATCCTCCTTCACCCCCCGTAAATCCCTACTAGAAGTGTTAGAGGAATCAGTACCGCCTCAAAGGATACATAAAATATAATTAGATCTAGACTTAGAAATACTGATATTATGAAACCTGAAAATAGTAGTATTAGACTTAGATAAAGCTTCTGCTTCTTATCCTCCATATAGTAACCTGATATAATCGCAATGGGTATCGTTAGGGCTGTTAGTATTACAAAAAATAGACTTAGACCATCTACACCAAACGCAATGTTAAACATCTCTCAGTCTGAAAACTCACTTACTATCTGTATCCCTACATTTGAAGGATCAAACTCTATTCACATCATTATACTTATATAATATGTAAAACATGTATACATTAGACTTAGCTTCCTAATCTTCCGTACATCTTTCCCACATTTTACCCCCGTCAGAGCTACATGAATCGCCCCTATAAAGGGAATTATTATTAGACTACATACTACAAACATATGCTTATATTTACCCTTATATGTCCCACATTTTTTATCATCCATCCTACCTTCACACCCTTACCATTTTATTAAACAAAATACACACTCACATCACACACCCCCCCCCCCCCCCCCCCCCCACATCATCATTACTACCTATTATCCACTTATACACTTATACCTATACCCCCCCCCGTACTTACCCCTTCTATCCTGGCTTACACTACCATTCATGCATTATTACTCGCAATATCGCTTGCACACCTCGCTCACACGCCACTCACACCCCCCCCCCCCCCCCCCTACATGCCTTCAAAAAGAATAATAGTTATTAGCTATGAAACATATATTCCTTCTTATTAGCCTCTTAACCTATTACTCGCCTTATATTATCATCTTGATAATATCGCAGCCCGTTTAATCCGCTCTGATGATGCTTAGTTTGGTTAGATTGGGTTAGGTAAGGTTAAGTAAGGTCAGGTTCTATATTATAACCCCCCCCCCCCCCATTATTAGGTGTCTTGTTTACCCTTACCTCTATATTACTCATTCCACCACCTTCGTCCTCTACCTTCCGCGCTTTACCACTTTTACTCCATCCTACAACACACTATAAATGGAATGTATAGGTACATGTACATGTTAAGGCCCCCCCTGGTCTTATTTTAAACTTATGGCCGCCCTCTCTATCTTAGGCTCGCAAATATGCATATTATTATACTGGAAAGGGTAGGACGTTTATAACCATCTTTTTAAAAAGAAGAACTTAAAGATTTAATATCTTTGGCCTGCTCATTTTTCTATACCCCTCTACCCCCTCCATCCTCACACCTCTCACCTTTTCACACACATCTGCCTCATGTGCTTTAATAGTGATTCTCTAAAGAAGATAGTTAGATATTACCTATATCATATTATCTCTATATAATACCTTCTTCTGCTCTCTGCTTTGGCTTACCTTTCTTCGGCTCACCTTTGCTTTGGCTTATCTTTGCTTAGGCTTATCTTAGGCCCCACATAGGAGGTGAAGAGAAAAATAATTTTACCACTAGTAGAAATCGAATCTACGCATACTCAGCATGAGTGAATTGTTCTACCGCTGAACTATAGTGGTTGATAAGAATCAAGTATGTAAGCCGAATCAAGTTATGTTGCCTATTAGGGTACTAAACTAAATGTTTATTCTTATGATCTTACCTCCACCTCCTCCCACCTTCCTAAAGCTTAACCTACACCCCCCCCCTCATCACCATGACTGCCCTTACAAAACCCATGCGATTTAGTGAAAACCATGAAATTGGAGGTCCTATACCTCTTAGTTGTTACCACTCTATATTTTTGAAATTACTAGGTATAGGTCTGCCTTAGTCGATCTTTAGGTGAAGTCCTGATATTCTCTGCTATTTCAAAGCCTTGATGGTGTACTACCCTCCCTCCTCAAACCTACCTTTACCCCCCCCTATTATCTTTATTATTATAAGATAAAATAAGATAAAATAAGATAAGATAAGATAAGATAAGATAGGATGTTCCATTATGATCTGCCTTATTCGTCTCACTCTCACCTTACTCCTTCACCATCTACCACCCCCCCCCCCCCCCCACTCCTTTCTACCTCCTTACTTTTATCCTCTGGTAAAGGTGAAAAACTTTCTATATCTTTCTCTTTTACTCGATTAAACATTAGCCTTCTTTACTCGACTAGAGGTATACTATTATTTATTAATAATTTATTTTAAAAAACAAAACAAAACAAAACAAAACAAAACAGACATATTGTTTTCTCTCTCTGGATCTTATTCTTCTCATTTAGAGCTTCTTTTCAAAGGTTTTAGGAAAATAAAGAAGGGTTTATCCTCTTATCTCTCAGTCACCCCCATTTCTTTTTTATTTTAAATAAATCTCCCATATTTTATGCTATATCTATACAAATTACTTCATACCCTTGCTACCGCTCATTTGTATCTTACCCTTAAACACATTGCTACAAACACCCCCCCTTGATTATTACACTAAATGTTATCTATAAGAATTCGGACTTTACTTTAATTCTTCTACTCATACCCCCCCCCCCCCAGCAGGGTTTCTTTTATCTACGTTATCACTCATCCACCTCACCTTATCCTTTACTGACCTCTTATACATATCAACACTCACAGCCCTCTTCAAAACATACCTTACACCTACCCCCCCCCCCCCACCACCCCGCTACTATCTAAACCCTTCCATCCTTTAGCTGCACACCTTATTATATACATATACAAACCAAAATACCCCCTACTCATTGGCGTTTAATCTACTGAACAAAAGCATGTTTATCTTTAGCGCACTTACACTATACTAAAGACCTTATTACCCCCCCCCCCCACTCCACTCCTTCTGCATCTTCCCCTTACCTTCCACACCTCTATCGTTATTACTATACAAGGCTAATAAAGGCTACTTAGAACAAGAGAATGAGTATTCGTACTTACAGTGGCTATCCCCCCCCCCTATTAGGTAGTGAGAGGATACTAGTGCGCGAATAAATCTTATTAACTCAGCTTAAAGGCTTACCTACCTTAACCCTTTGTACACCCTATTACCCTTATCATTACTCAACCCTCCCCCCCCCCATTTCTTTTAAGAAGAGAATAAACCTTTCTTTTTTATACATCCCCACCTATTTCTTTCTATTAAACATTTATCCCTTTGATCCCCCCCCCCCCATATCTGGCCTATACGTATATATTTTAGTAAACAAAAGGTCTGACTTAATCCTATTTATACTTCCCTTAAGAGTTGCATGTTCGTGTTAGGCTTATGTAAAAGGCTTACTTTAAAACATGATCTAACCTAATCTTATCTTATTAACTGCCAAGGTGGAGAACTGTTTGAATTAACGAACCACAAGACTCTTATCATGTTTATAGGAATTGAACCTATTCAGTTATTATTACTCTACCACCCTCTGCTGACCCTGTCCTATCTTTAGACATATTACCCTGTGCTGTATTTATACCCCTCTTTTAACCTCACACTTCCCTCCATTTCTTTTTATTCTATATTATTTATCCATCTCGAATACATCGGCAAAGGTTTATTTTACCCTCTACGACTCTTATCCTACATTTTTTAGCCGTCGTGGAAAGTATACTTGCAAACCATAAAAAATCCTATATACATCTCAAAATGACCTTTTAGTATATCATCCCTTTTATCTATTTATCTCTTAATAACTGTGCTCTCCCTACATATCCCCCTCATGATATCTGATCCACTCCCTACTGATCCTCCCCCCCCCATCTCTTTCATAAATCTATAAATCCCGCCTCCCCTACACGTCCCTATTATATCCTCAGGACGTACTTAGTTTAGAACACCCTTGGTTCATATTTTAACCACATTTTAATGATACAGGCTTATATTCTTATATAGAATATACACCTATTATTTTGTATCCT